GTATCCAGTATTAATCAATACATTAAGTGCTTAGAATACTTAAATAATTGCTTTATAGCTATTTTTTCGTTCCGCTATACGTAAGAAAGGTTACTCTGTTGATAATCAACTTGTCAACCTTTTTTGAGAAAATCATTTTATTTAAAAGTCTACAACTAGGATTTAACTAAAATACGTTTTTTGTGCTAAAATAGTTTATGCTTTCGTTGTGCTTGCATAACATTAGTAGTTAACTAAGGTAATCTAGTATACGAATAGCAAAATTTATAATAAGTGAGGCTTTTATGATTGACGATAGTCAAATTTTTGTTGCTCTTTTATTTGCTCTTGTTTCTGCAGTATTAGCTATTCGTTTAGGTAAAGAATTATATCAATAATTCTAAAGATGCCTATTGTATCTAAAAATTAATCGATATAACGAATCTGCTATATACAAGATTTTTAAAAGCGATAATAATCTAACAAGATATTATTATCGCTGTTTACTTTATTTTATTGTATCTTATATATACAATTAAAATAATTAACTTTCTGCACAATCGAATACAAGTGTCACATTTGCAAAAGCGTCATTAAAAACAGATAATACACAATATTCTTTAAATAGAAATTATAACCAAATTTGTGAATTCAACCATTAAAGAAAACAAAGAAACAATTCGACCAGTCTTCCCTTTTACTGCAATAGTTGGGCAAGAAGAGATGAAATTAGCTCTAATTTTAAACGTAATTGATCCTAAGATTGGTGGCGTTATGATTATGGGAGATCGCGGAACAGGGAAATCAACAACAATAAGAGCAATTGCTGATTTATTACCTAAAATAGAAGTTGTAAAAGACGATTTATTTAATTCACATCCTAGCAATGTTGATCTTATGAGTGATGAAAATAAAAAAGCTCTTCAGGATGGAACAAATCTTACTACTTCTTACATGAATGTGCCTATGATTGATCTTCCTCTTGGCGCTACAGAAGATAGAGTTTGTGGAACAATTGACATAGAGAAAGCACTTACTGAAGGAATTAAAACTTTTGAACCAGGATTGTTGGCGAAAGCCAATAGAGGCATACTGTATGTAGATGAAGTTAATTTACTAGATGATCATCTTGTTGATATCTTATTAGATTCAGCTGCATCCGGATGGAATACTGTTGAACGTGAAGGTATATCCGTTAGACATCCTGCTAGATTTGTGCTTGTTGGATCAGGTAATCCTGAAGAAGGTGAATTAAGACCTCAGCTGCTGGACAGATTTGGTATGCATGCAGAAATTCGTACAGTTAAAGACCCGGAATTGAGGGTGCAGATTGTTGAACAGCGAACAAATTTTGATCAAAATCCAAAACAGTGTATAGAAGATTGCAAAAAAAATCAAAGTGATTTAAAGCAAAAAATTAAGGAAGCTCAATTACTTTTATCTAATATTACAATCGACTATGATTTAAGGATTAAAATTTCTCAAGTTTGTGGCGAGCTTGATGTTGATGGACTACGAGGAGATATTGTCACTAATAGAGCAGCTAAAGCTTATGCAGCATTTAATGGGGAACAAACCGTAAAGAGTTCTGATATTAGTAAAGTAATTACTCTATGTCTGCGCCATAGACTAAGAAAAGATCCTCTAGAGACTATGAATTCTGGTGAAAAAGTTAAAAAAGTCTTCAATAGAATATTTGAAGAAGAAGAAATTTAGATAAAATAATCAGGCTCAGTAGGATTCGAACCTACATTAGAGACTTAGAAGGTCTCTGTCCTAATCCCTTAGACGATGAGCCCAACAACTATATTTATTAGCAAATATATTTAATGTATATTATGGGCGGTACTGGACTTGAACCAGTGACCACCTGCTTGTAAGGCAGGCGCTCTACCACTGAGCTAACCGCCCCTAATAACCTAATTAGGATTTATAATAGTAAGATTCATTAGATAAATCAAAAACATTTAAGATACTATAACATTAAATTCAACAATCATGCAACCACTTTTATTTATAAATGCAACTTATTTCAAATTCTAGTTTTTATAAAATTATCATATGCTTCAAATTGAATTACAAAAATGGATACAAAGACTTGGCTCTACAATGAGCTTATTTCTCAGATTATTAATAAGACTCAAAACTATCAAAATCAATAAGACTAATCTAGTTGAACAAATTTATATTGTAGGTCCTGGTTCACTAAATATAACGTTGTTAACAGCTTGTTTTATTAGCATGGTATTCACTATGCAGATTGCAAAAGAGTTTTTATATCTTGATGCTGCTAGTGCAATTGGGGCAGTTGTTATTATTGCCTTTACTCGCGAACTATCTCCTGTTCTAACTGCAGTAATTATAGCAGGAAAAATTGGTTCTTCTTTTACTGCAGAAATTGCAACCATGGAAACTACAGAACAAATTGACGCTTTATATTTGTTAAATACTAATCCTATAGATTACTTAGTATTTCCCAAAGTTGTAGCTTGCTTTTTAATGCTACCAATATTAAGTACTATATCATTAACGGCAAGTATTGCAATTAGTATATTTGTAGCTTTTATAATGTATGATATACCTTCGAGCGTTTTTCTTAAATCTGCTTTTAAAGCACTTTCTGTATCAGATTTTTTAAGTTGTTTAGAAAAATCAATCTGCTTTTCTATTATTATCGCATTTGTTAGTTGTCAATGGGGATTAACCAGTACCGGTGGAGCTAAAGGTGTTGGAAACTCGACAACTTCTTCAGTAGTGACTATTCTTTTAACTATTTTTATTACTGATTTTATTTTATCTTATTTTATGTTTCAAACTACAGGTAGTTCTATTGCCCAAGCCAACAATATTTAAAAAACAGCTTGTTGAAAATAAGAAAATGTTTTCTTCTTTGTCAATTTTGGCCTTAATATCATGCATACATAGTTTCATCACTATAATTTTTCAGAATTTAAAGAAATGGTGGTCTGATATTACTCTCCAGACAAGATTAATGGCCATGACCACTCTTATGGTATCTTTACTTATGAGTAGTTTAACTTTCTGGACCTTAACTAATATACAACAAGAGACTCGCTTAATAGATAATCGTTTTGGAAAAGATCTAAGCTTGCTATTAGCAGTCAATATTACTCCAATTCTAGAAGCTAAAAATTATTTGCAGTTACAGCAATTCATTGAGCATTTTTATTTAAGCACATCAAGTATTAGATATATTCTAATCTTTAATGCCCAGGGGCAAATATATTACAGTATTCCTTTTTCTGCAGAAACCGCAATTAATTTATTCTCCTTAAGCGAGTATCATTGTTTACGCAACGAAAACTATTATTTTTCTAACACTCCAATCGTCAAAACTCCTAATCATTTGCAAGGAGAAATTATAGACATAGTTATACCACTTACGAAAGAGACAAAATTATTAGGGATTCTTAATATTGGCATTAATTCCAATCCAACAATCACTACATCTTCACAACTTACAAGAGATGTAAGTATCGCTGTCTTTGTATCAATTTGGCTTATGGTTATTCTTGGTGCAGCTTTCAATGCTTTTACAATCACAAAACCAATTAGAGAATTATTGACTGGAGTTAAGAATATTGCTTCTGGAGATTTTCATCAGAGAATTAATTTGCCGTTCGGCGGAGAGCTTGGAGCTCTAATATTCAATTTTAATGAAATGGCCGAAAGACTTGAAAAATATGAGCAGCAAAATGTTGAAAAATTAACTTCAGAGAAGGCCAAATTAGAGACTCTCGTATCTACTATTGCTGACGGAGCTATTTTATTAGATAAAGACTTAAGAATCATTTTAATAAACAGAACAGCTATTGAAAATTTTGGGTGGGAAGGCAAAGATATTGCAGGATCAATCATTATCGACTATTTACCAGAAGACATTAATCAACAACTTTTTCCTGTTTTAAACGATATTGTACGAAAAAATTTTTTAGAGCAGTCATTATGTGAGACTCAAGAAATTTGTATCAAGCTACAAAAAAATTATAAGAAAACTTTTAGAGTTCTACTAACAACTGTACTGGATCATAAATACAGCATACTAAAAGGCATTGCAATAACTATTCAAGATAGAACCGAAGAAGTTGAGTTAAACGAGGTTAAAAATCAATTTATAAGTAATGTGTCCCACGAATTACGAACACCTTTATTTAATATCCGATCTTTTTTAGAGACATTATATGAGTATCACGAATCTTTAGATAACACACAAAAATTAGAATTTTTAGCTATAGCTAACAAAGAGACAGAAAGATTAACTCGATTAGTTAATGATGTTTTAGATCTATCTCGCTTAGAATCAGATCAAGAGTATCCACTTCAAGCTATCGATTTGGTCTCAGCTATAGAACAAACAATTAGAACCTATCAGCTCTCTGCGAAAGACAAAAAAATTGACCTTTATATTGATATTGAGCAGAACTTGCCATGTGTATTAGGTAATTACAATCTAATTTTGCAAATATTAGCTAACTTAATTGGCAATTCTTTAAAATTTACACATTCTGATGGTATTATCGTCTTGAGGACATATAAAATCAATGATTCAACTGGAGAAATTATTCTACCATCTTTAAAAATTCAAAAAGTTCGAGTAGAAATCTGTGACACAGGTATTGGAATTTCTAAAAAAAATCAAGAGCGAATCTTTGCTCGTTTTTTAAGAATCGAAAATTATGTGCATACACTAGAAGGTACAGGGCTAGGTTTATCAATTGTTAAAAATATTATTCAAAAGCATAATAGTGAAATTCATCTTTATAGTGAAATAAAAAATGGCAGTTGCTTTTTCTTTGATCTTATAATTGCTAAAGATATATAAATTTTGCATTATTCAGAAAGATAAAGATAATAGACAAATATAAATTTGATAAAAAAATTATTTTGTAAATCAGAAATTTCATTATGAATTGAGCTACTATACTGTAGTAATATTTGATTATATATTATGAGTTATAAAAACAATTTTTAGTAGGAGGTACTGTATATGTCGGGAGGCTCAACAGGAGAACGTCCCTTTTCTGACATTATTACGAGTGTTCGTTATTGGGTAATTCATAGTATTACTATACCAGCTCTATTTGTTGCAGGCTGGCTATTTGTGAGTACTGGGTTAGCATACGATGTTTTTGGAACACCTCGTCCTAACGAATATTTCACACAAGATCGTCAGCAAGTTCCATTAGTTAACGATAGATTTAATGCCAAACAAGAATTAGAAGATTTAACAAAAGGCATATAATAAAGGAGATAGTCATGACTAAGGGCAATGCAAATCAACCGGTTTCTTACCCAATCTTTACATTTAGATGGCTTGCTATACATGGATTAGCAATTCCAACTGTATTTTTCTTAGGCGCAATTACATCTATGCAATTTATTCAAAGATAGGAGGTCGGAATGAGTGGTCCTAATCCTAATAAGGAACCTGTAGACTTAAATAGAACTTCTCTTTTTTGGGGTCTACTATTAATATTTGTTTTGGCAGTACTATTTTCTAGCTATTTCTTCAACTAACTTTTTGTTTAGCCAATAGTATAAAAAGGCAAATTTGAACAATTAAAGATATTCAAGTAATCAACAGGAAATCAATTATGGCTGGAACAGGAAGAATACCTCTGTGGCTAGTTGCTACAGTCGGTGGAATAGCAGCAATTACAGTGCTGGGAATTTTCATATATGGCTCTTATTCTGGAGTTGGTTCTTCATTATAGAAACTATAGTAAGAGAATTTGTTTTGAAAAGATAACAATCGGGTTACTAAAAAGCTGTATTTTAGTTTTCACTAAAATACAGCTTAAAATTTAGTATATATAAATAAATATTTTATTTATGCGATTGTTTCTTTCTCGATATAGATAAATAGCAAAGCCATACTTAAAGCTGGAAATATTAATCCCACCAACGGTACTAGTATAGAAGGTAAATAAGCTGCTGTCATAAATTCCTTATTAAATTAAGTCAAGTAACATGTTTTTATTCTAATTTAAACTAGCAAGAAAAGTATAAATTATTAACTAATTAATACAAAATTGTAATGATAGTTTTTATGTATATGAAATTATCATTATAATTAGTTATAAGTTGATTTTTTGAATTAATTATTAAATGCTAGTTATTTTTCATCTCAATAAAATATAATTCCTGAATCAATTTATAACATCGTAGTAAATATAAAATTCTGCATTCAAAATAATGGATTAAAATATACTAGATAGTATACTGACGCCGAATATTTTTGCTTATCAAATAAAATTTGATAGCAAAATAGAATCTCATAATTACTATTAATGAGGCAATATTAATGAAGAAACAAAATTTGGTATCTTTCCCTGATAATTTAGAAGCTATGCGAAAGTTTTCGGAAACTTATGCAAAGCGCACAGGAACTTTTTTTTGTGTTGACAGCAGTGTAACTGCTGTTGTGATAGAGGGATTAGCTAGGCATAAAGATCAATATGGAGCTCCTTTATGTCCATGTAGACACTACGAAGATAAAAAAGCTGAAATTTCCGCTACATATTGGAACTGTCCATGTGTACCAATGCGTGAGCGTAGAGAGTGCCACTGCATGCTTTTTTTAACTCCAGATAATGAATTTGCAAGTGACGTCCAAGAAATAGATAAAATAACTTTAACTGAACAAATATCCTAATCGATCTCTTCTCCAGATAATAACAGTGATATATTTAATTTGACAATAAATAACACTGTTATCAATGCTCTATATATACATAGGCTATAATATTTGCTTTTAAATATCGCATTAAGGTTAACCATCTTTATTAAGTCTTACATCTAAGCATCTGTATCGTGTAAATGTAGACAAATTATTACTTGGGAGATTAATGCAACTACAGGGGAATATCCAAATGATAACTCTGACACTTAGCCAATGAATAAGCTGATAAAGCTTCTAACTAGTAAGTTCAATATTAGAGAACAATGTAACGGATAGAGCTATGGGGCTTGTTACTTAGAAAAGACTCTTTATAGAAATCAGACTATAAAAGATAGTGTGACATTAGATATTGAAAAGGTTGTACATGCAAAAAACAATCGCAAAGTCAGCGACATTACTTTATACAATACAGAAAACAGTCGAAAAACAAGATTTGCGTATCTAAAATCATTAGAGAGTATTGATTACAAAAAAAAGACTTGCACATGATACAAATAGTGGAAAATTAAGCTTTATAGAATTGGATAATGCATCAATCTCAAAAATGATCAATGAACATTTAAGAAAAACATTACCAGATCTAAAGATAATAAAAATATTTGATGTCGATGTTGAAGATATCTTCACTGAATTAGCAACTCATGGCAAGGCAAATTTTCAAACTCGGAATCAAAATAATGAGCCAGATATAAAAATGCGAGGTCACAAAAATCAAGATTATATAATACCTAGTGGAAACCAGTTGGTTAAATACAATCCAGTTAGAAATTTATTTGAGGCTATCAATGAAAAGCCAGCTGAAATACCACGAATAAAGCCGGTTGTTGAAAGTCGAATATTAAAAACAAAACAGTATCAAAAAAAACAGGAGAAATATAGTCGCAACTATATTTCTCCTGGTCAAACGATACAATCTATAAAAAAAATTCGAGAACTAACAATATCACAGTTTCAGTTTGAAAGCGAAGCCCAAGAAACCTCTTGGAAAAGGGAAGAAGCTCAATTGTACAATAAGTTTAACCAGGGTTATGAAATGTTTTTTATGACAGGTGAAAAACTTGATATCCAAAGAGCTATCTTTGTAATAGGTATGGCAATTCAGGCAGGAAAACGTTCATATAGAGCAACACTAACAAATTCTGAAAAAGCTAATATTCATAGAAGATGCTGTGAAAATCCTAGGACCAAAGATGTAAATAAGCTACAGAAAAATATTAATGAAACGTTATATAATTTGTAAATAAACAAAAATGGTAAAAAGACTATCAAAAGTACAAAAATACAGAGTATCAAAAAAACAACAGGGCTGTACACCTATTTATAAATATGTCCCACAAGAATATCACAAGCAACTGTTGAAAATTTTAGATAGCAATGCAAACATAAAACAAATAGTTGACAAATTTGGCGAAAAGAAAAACTCTACATAAAGTATGGAATATTAAAAGTTTGTAATAGTCTTTTAATTCGATTTTTATCAATAAGACTGGGAAGCCCAGTCTTCCTATTAACAAATCCGTACCCTTTAGAAGTAGCGACACGCGCCAGCGCTCTTAAAGAAGGCAATGATTCACCTTGAGATGCCATTTTCTCCAAAGTGAAATGACAAAAAGTAGCTAATCTATAATCGGATAAAAACTTTTGCTGAACAACAGGAGAAACGTCTAAAGACTGACTTATATTATACGCACGCAACGTATTATCAGCGATTTTAGAAAAATCAATTGAATCATAACTATCCACAATTGAGAATTCTTGCTCATTTATATTATCAAGATCAGCTGAAACGATTTTTTTGGACGAACTGTAGAATTTTGTAAAATATCAACTCCCACTTCTGCCGTCACAGATTGAACATTTATATCTTCATTCGTATCAGAACCATTTGAAATGGTACTTTTTGTAGATTTTGACACTAGTGAAGAAACACTAGCGGTTAAAGAATTAATTTGCTCAGTTAAAAGATTTAAATTTCTATCAAAATCTTCATAATTAATAGTACGTCTAACCTTAGCGGAAGGCTTGTTAGAAAGTGTTTTTTCAAAAACCTTATTAGGTGAAGAACGAACGTTACGATTAACAATTGGGGGATTAGATTGAATACTATAGTAGAACCCGATAACTTTTGATAAAAGTTTATGATCTGATAATAACACTATTAAACCATTATAACAATTAACAGGCACCCAAACATTTAATTGTCGTAGTCCTAAAGCGGCTTTACGTTGAAGATATGAAAGATCATCTTCACGACGAGAGCGTTTCCGAAGAATTGACTGATTGGAAAGTGTTAAATCAAGATTCATATATTTGTATCACTATATATTTTTCATATGAATATAACACACTAGCACAACTACACTAGCGAGTTATTCGATAGTCACTAGTGTAAACATGTTAAATATATACAATAGTGAGGACAAATAGAAATGTAAAGATATGTCGAAATAAAACAGCAATAGGTATAATATCTAGTAACTATACAAAAAACGCAAAAAAAAATTCGCATGCAAGGGGGACAATTCCCCTATATATACCCCTTTTTACGTCATTTGACGAGTGTTGCTTTATAGAGCTAATGGGACAAATTCAAATAAAAAAGGCTTTATTAAAAAAATTTTTCCCGCATAATTACGCCCATAATCAAGGCTTTTTATATGGCTAATAGATCTAATAGTCCTCTTCAATCGGCTACTTTATTCTTTGTTCCAGCCCCTATTAAAGCTACGGCTGGGCCCATATTGCAAATATTAACTGGATTCTCAGTTGATCATTTAGGTAAACGAAAAGCTGTTTCAGCTTTTTTATCCTCACATCCTGGTTTATCTCGAGCTGAGGCTCCTAAAATCGTCCTCGGGGGTATTGATGCTGGTACGCTTTTAGCCAAAAAAGTAGAACGTCCTATTAGCTCTTATACAGTCTCTCAATTGTATGATACTATTATGACTGATGGCGCTGTTACATCCTCTCTTAATCCTGCTCGGAATACATTTGAATTTGCTACTAATGCTTCTAGTGGTATTATAGAACTTGTGAAAGGTGTGCCTGTAAGAGATGCTTCCGCTGATCGTATCGCTAATACTTTGACGAAGCCTTTAGATATAACTTTAGGACTATTAGATAGAAAAAGTATTTATTCTCAGTGTGACGGTGTGACTGGTAAAGTCTTTAGCATTGCATTAAATGAAGATACTTATTACAAAGCTTGTCGTTGTTTACGAATTGCAATTGGATTCAACCCCTCGTTTCTTCTTGTTTTAATTGTATTTGTTATTTATAAAGTAATACGTTTTTGTCACTATCGATACCGTCGCTATTCTCTTGGTATAAGGAATTTAGCTCAATATGATAGTTCTCAAAATGAATTATAGTCTAATGGCGGTAGTCAACGACTCTTGTTAACACTAAGAGATTTATAGGGTTATATAAATATACTATTATTCATGATTTTCATAAGCATATCTAAATACAAGAATGAGCTTACTCTTTTTAATCCAATAAATAAACGAAAACGACTAACGCACTATAAAGCATTAGTCGCTTCTTCTACCTATCACTCAAGTACAAACTAAATTTCAAGAAATTCTTCTTTTTTCTAAATTTTGACTAATTTGTAATTGTTTTGCTGCAGAGCTAAAGAATCCTGCAACTTACTCTAAAATAGGTTTTTCCGTTGCCTTCAGAGCTTCACCGTATTCTTTTTTTGTGTTTTGAACCCACCTTTCCTTTAGTTTATTTTTCAATTCCACTATTTCAATATTTTTAAACATTGTTTCTTTCTAATTTTCATATGCAAACAAAAATAGAAAAAATGAATTATTTAGCTTCACTTCTCTTGACAATTGTACCAATCTTGGATTTGAAAGAATTTCTTTCAAGACTTGGTTATATGCGAATTTCATTATATTCAGCAAGTTATAATTGACATGATCCTCTTCAAGATCATATAACTGCAAATTTTGATTATTAGAGATTGCCTCTTTTCAAAGATAACAAAATTATTACAGCTGGTCCAACCAAAACAATAACACCTAAAGACACAAGTTGAGCTATTACTTGCCAATTAATCATAATTTTATCTCTTATATATAGAATTCAGAGTTTAGGTATAAACCTAATAAACATCTGCTGTTACAAAAATATCTTAGTACTAAATACTCTTTTATACTCTTTATATATTAAAACTTTAAGTTTTTTTTGTGAATGATTTATGCAGCCAGCAAAGTCTCTACTTGAGCTTGCAATTCACCTGCTTCAAAAAGTTCTAACATGATATCAGAACCTCCAACAAATTCTTGATTAATATATAACTGAGGAATAGTTGGCCAGCTGGAGTATTCTTTTATAGCTTGACGAATATTCTCATCTTCTAAAACATCATAAGTAAAGTAATTAATATTTAAAGTGTTTAAAATTTGAGTCGCTGTGTTAGAGAAGCCACACATTGGCATTGTTTTATTGCCTTTCATAAACAAGACTATTTTATGATCACTTAATAGTTGTTCAATTGTTTTTTTAGTTTTTATATCCATACATTAAGTTTATTTAAAGTATCAATTTCATATCAATTAAAGAAGATAATTATCTTGACTAACTATTTTTCAATTTATTTTTGTGTAATACCAATATATAACCAAATGCCGTCAGTACCTACAATATAATTTTTAATATTTATATTCTTTAATATACTTTGATTAATAAAAAATATCATATCACTAATCTGTTTTGAATTGAGGTTTAAATCTACATGAGATGCAAAAAATAGTTTTAGTATTCTGCTCTGGATAGACGGGTGCAACAGTTTTATTACTAAATAGTTAATAGCTATTAGCTGTTCATGCTGAATTAAATAATATATACGCAAAGCTTCTTGTTCTAAAAAATCTACATCTAGCGCTATTAAACTAGATAAAACACAGCTCTTTTCTTCAAATTGAGGCTGAAAGTAAGACTTAATATATGGTATTAATTCCTGCCTTAATCTATTTCGTGATAAAGCATAGTTATAATTAGATTGATCGATCCAAACTGGAAGAAAATATTTCCGACAAAACCATGCAGTTTCAGATCTAGAGAAGTTTAATAAAGGTCGCACTAAATGAACTGTATTACTCAGTTTAGATGACCAGCGAATACTAGATAAGCCATCAAGGCCAGCACCTCGAAATAAATTACTTAAAACAGTTTCGGCTTTATCTGTAGCTGTATGAGCTAATACTATAGTTTTAAAATTATTAATATAAGCTATATTAATCAAAGTTGCATAACGCCACTTCCGACTAGATTCTTCTGTATTCATATATTTAGGGCATTCGAAATAATACACAGAAAGATTACATAGTTTTGCATATCTAAAAACTTGTTTTGAGGCTAGCATTGAGTCGGAACGCCATCTATGATCAAAGTGAATTAAATATATTTTCCAATTATACAACTTTTTCAAATCAAAAAGTATTTTAAGTAAGGTTAATGAATCTTGACCTCCAGAGAATGAAACTAATAAAGAAGAATTGTAAGGCAAGAGTTTTCTTGTTTCTATTGTAGAAATAAATTTTTTATGTAAGAATGAGTTTAGGAGCATAAATACAAGAATTGAAGCTACAAGTTTAATAATTTTACTCTTTAAGCATATCACTACTTGCTATTTAAGATATAGCTATGTTATTTGTTTTGTAGTCAAAAGTAAGAGGGTCGCTAACTCAATGGTAGAGTACTCGGCTTTTAACCGAATAGTTCCGGGTTCGAGTCCCGGGCGGCCTACATAAAAACAAAATTAATATTTGTACTTATTAAAGTCTAGCTGATATTATGAGTACAGTAATACAATAATTAATACTTAAATAAACTCTTTATGAATACTATTTCTTCTGTATTCGAGAATCTTGATAAACAATGTGCTTTAATTCCCTTTATTACTGCTGGTGATCCTGATCTTGTCTCTACGGGGAAAGCTCTTCAAATTTTAGATACTTATGGAGCAGATATTATAGAATTAGGGCTACCTTACTCGGACCCTTTAGCTGATGGGCCTATCATACAGGAAGCATCTAGTCGAGCCTTAAAACAAGGTATCAATCTAAAAGAAATTCTACAGATGATCAAAACAGTACAAAGTAGTATCAAAGCACCGATTGTTTTATTTACCTACTATAATCCTGTTTTAAATTTAGGTATTAATAATTTTATTTATGCAATTAGCCAAGCTGGCATTAAAGGATTATTAATACCAGACTTACCTATTGAAGAATCTGAATATATTATATCAGTATGTAAATTATTTAATATTGAGCTAATCTTGTTGCTTGCTCCAACTAGCTCAGATGAAAGGATAAATAAAATTGTTGCTAAAGCGCCTGGATGTATTTATCTAGTCAGCACAACTGGAGTGACTGGTCAAAAATTTCAACTCTCATCACGACTAAAGAAATTAACAAAAACTATTAAAACAATGACTGATAAATCAATTATTTTAGGATTTGGTATTTCAGATACAGAGCAAATTCAAGAAATTAAAAGCTGGAATATTGATGGTATAGTTATAGGTAGTGCATTTGTTAAAAGACTCTCTGGAACTCTTCCCGAAGCTGGCTTAAAGCAAATTCAAAGTTTTTGTGAAGATGCTAAAAATGCGATAAAGTCTTAATTGTATATTACCCCCAGGGGAATTCGAATCCCCGTTACCTCCGTGAAAGGGAGATGTCCTAGGCCTCTAGACGATGGGGGCAAGTAGTTCTAATAATATGAAGATATCGAATTTTACACAAACTGTCAACTACTAAATGCAAATTCAGCTAATAAAAAACGACAGTTTAATCATTTTTCATCATTAAACGAGATCTTAAAATAGCATAAACTACAGTGTGTTTCACGCGCGTAATCATTTCAATAAATAAATTAAACGCTTCATTTTTATATTCTACTAAAGGGTCTTGCTGACCATAACTTCTCCAACCTATAGAATCTCGAAGTGCTCCCATTTTTTGTAAATGATCTTTCCATGCGTTATCAATTTGCTGCAATAAATAATACTTTTCCAATTGTCTAATTAAACCGGGCTTGATTTGTTCTAGATACGCTTCTCTTAAATCATAATTGATTCTAACTTGTTCAATAATCCATTTTTTAAGTTCTTTTGAGTCTTTATATAACTCTTGTGATATTGAAAATGTATCCGTTGCGTTTAATAAATACTTGATTTTTATATTTAAGTTTTCAAACTTTTGAGAATTTTCTTTAGATGTGAGCCAAAAGTTAATAATATCATCAATTGTACTCTCTGCATATTGAAGCACACAATCTCGTGGATAACTAGATTCTAAGATTCGTCTCCTTTCTGCATAAATTGCTTGTCTTTGACTGTTAAGAACCTGATCATATTCAAACACTTGTTTTCGCGTGTCATAAAAGTAAGCTTCTACTTTTTTTTGAGCTGCTTCTAAACTTTTACTAAGTAAAGTTGACTCCATTGGAGTGTCATTCTCAACATTTAAGGCCTGCATTAAATCAGCAATTTTATTGCCACCAAAGATTCTCAGTAAATTATCGTCAACACTTAAAAAAAATCTTGATGATCCTGGATCTCCTTGGCGCCCTGCTCGCCCTCTTAGCTGGTTATCAATTCGTCTTGACTCATGCCTTTCTGTACCAATAACATGTAGGCCTCCTGCTTGAGAAACATATTTTTTTTCCTTGTTAAAGATAGCTTCATATTCTTTAAAAATCATTTGATAAGCTTTTCTTAATTGAATTTCAAGCTTATCATTAATTGAAACTTGCTCGCAGGCTATCGAAATTTTCTTTTCCATCTCCAGAATTGAAAAATTAGAACTGCCTAAATCAAATTGCAGAGTATTGAGTATATTATTAAGAGAAATTTGAGTATTGAATGATAATTGCTGTAATTTATAATTATTTTTAACAGAAGTTTTGCCTATTAGCAGGTCTACTAATATAGACTTCGCAATATAATTAGGATTGCCTCCTAGTATAATATCAGTACCTCTACCAGCCATATTAGTAGCAATTGTTACTGAGGACTGCCGTCCTGCTTGCGCAATAATATCTGATTCCTTTTCAACATTTTCAGGTTTAGCATTTAATAAACTGTGAGGGATTTTATATTGAGTTAGTAGTTTAGACAGTAGTTCCGATTTTTCCACACTAGTAGTACCTACTAAAGTAGGACGACCAACTCGATACATATCATAACATTCATCAGCTATTGCTTCCCATTTACGATATTCAGTACTATAAACAAGATCTGGAAATTCTTGTCTTCGTAATGGCTTATGAGTAGGCACACAAATTACTTCTAAATTGTAAATTTTATCTAGTTCTGACTCTTCTGTCTTAGCTGTTCCGGTCATCCCTGATAGTTTTGGATAAAGTAAAAAAAAGTTTTGGTAAGTTATTGAAGCATATGTTTGATTTTCCTGCTGAATGACAACCTGCTCTTTTGCTTCTATTGCTTGATGTAAACCATCACTCCATCTACGACCTGACATTATTCTCCCCGTAAATTCATCTACGATAACAACTTGGCCATCTCTAATAATATAATGAACATCTTTTATAAACAATTCTTTTGCTTTTATTGCATTTAAAATATACTGGACCCAAGGGTTTTCTAAATCATAAAGGTTGTCAATTTTTAAATGTTCTTCGCAAAAAAGAGTACCTTGCTCAGTTAAAATAATATTCCTCGCTTTTTCATCGACTTCATAATGTAAGTCTTTCACTAACATTTGAGTAAGTAGATGGGTTTTTGAATATTTTTCAACAGGCGCTTCTGATGGGCCTGAAATAATTAAAGGTGTTCGAGCTTCATCAATTAATATAGAATCAACTTCATCAATAATACAAAAAGCGAATTTATTTTGAACTATCTCTGACATCGATAGCACCATATTATCTTTTAGATAATCAAAACCTAGCTCACTATTGGTTACATAAGTGATATCACATTGGTATGCAAGTTTTCTTTCTGCCTTTGGTAAATCTTGCTGAATTAAACCAACAGATAATCCTAAAAATCTATGTATTTGACCAACCCATTCTGAGTCTCTCCTTGCTAAATAATCATTCACTGTGACAACATGCACACCTTTTTCCGATAAAGCATTTAAATATCCAGCTAATGTTGCTACTAACGTTTTACCTTCTCCAGTTTTCATTTCAGCAACTTTGCCTTGGTGCAAAATAATAGCTCCCATTAGTTGAACATCAAATACCCTCAGACCTAAAACTCTAAGACCAGCTTCTCTTACTACAGCGAAAGCTTCTACTAATATATTATTAAAATTTTCTCCGTTTTTTAGTCTATTCTTAAACTCGAAACTTTTAGCGCGCAAAGCTTCATCCGAAAGATTATTTATCTCACTTTCCAAAGCATTGATTTTTTTAATAATTGGTAAGTAACTATTTATCTTCCTTTGGTTGAAGCTATTAAATAAAAAATTAAACATGGATTATATTCTCCTAATATACGCAGCTTGACTATGACTTAAAATTATTGAGACTTTATTGAAAATTTTCTAGTAGCGGGGAAAAAATTTCATAAATTACAGAAATTGGTTTCCCATTATGAAATAAGGTGTAATATCTTCCCCAGAAGGGGCCTTGTACTAAAAAAAGACTTTCTAATTCTGCAGAGTAACCAAGAAAGATACCATGAATATCTCTATAACAATCTAGCTCTGACTGAATAAAGAAAGATCCTATCGCTCTACTTGGACATTTATATATTGCTTCATATTTTTCTATGTTCCACCAAGAGCTTGCAAATATCAATTTGTTTCTTGAATTATTACCGATCCAGACTTTCCTATTAACGTAAGATTGTGATGGGTTTTGGGTTTTACTATACACAGATGTAGAGATATGGTTTATTTTAGTATCTCCACAAGTAATGATTTGACAGTGCCTAGTAAATGAACCGTCTCCGAGCAAGATTACTTTCCAAATCATAGGAATATTAATACTGCTGTATATTTGGCTCGGCAAAATAATTTCAGTACTACAAAAAGATGCAAAGTTAAAGGTCATGTATTTTTCTAAAAGATCTCACAGTTCTATACAAGTTTTGTCCATATTTCTAGTTTCATATCTGGAGTTAATAATTAAAGATTCTCCTGTCATTTCTGCTGGCTTTTTTAAATGCAAGATATCTAAAATTGTTGGTGCAATGTCCGCAAGAGAACCATGATTTCTTAATTTCACTTCTCCACCATGACCAGAAATTGCTTCTTGTTCTCCTTCGATTAAAATCAATGGAACTAAGTTAGTCGTATGCGATGTACATGGATGTCCTTCATTGGTAAACATGCACTCTGCATTTCCATGATCAGCAGTAATTATTAATGTACCATTTAATTTACTAACAGCATCAAGTAGTTCAGCAATACATGCATCAACTGTTTCAATAGACTGAATTGTTTCTTTTAATTTTCCTGTATGTCCCAACATATCTGCATTAGCATAGTTAATAACTACGCAAGAATAAATTGCTTTGTTTATTGCATTTATACTTTTTTGTGTGACTATTTTAGCAGACATATCAGGAGCAAGATCATAGGTAGTAACAGATGGACTAGATACTAATTCTCTATCTTCTCCAGGAAAAGGCTCTTCTGCACCACCATTAAAGAAGTATGTAACATGAGCATATTTCTCTGTTTCAGAGACTCTAAATTGTTTTAAACCATATTTATATAAAACTTCTCCTAAAAAATTATTTAATATGTGAGGATGAAAAGCAATTGAAGTATTTAAAGATGCATCATAATTAGTAAATGTTACTACATGTAGATTTTGTAAAGACTTTGTAGAAAAACACTTAAAAGGCTTTTGCACAAAAGCCTGTACTATCTGCCGCATGCGATCTGGTCGAAAATTGAAAAATATTATAGCATCATTATCTTTTATGGACCCTACGTTGATTCGTGAAGGCGGGATAAATTCATCAGATATCCCTTCATTGTAATAATGATCAATCAGATCACTATAATTCATATTTTCGTTTAACTTAGTGGAATTATGACTTGTAAAAATATTATATGCAGCTTGAGTTCTAGACCAACGAAAATCACGATCCATTGCATAATATCTACCACTAATAGTACTAATTGTCGCAAAATGCTTATGCTTAATATGATCTGCGACTGTTTTCACAAAATACTTAGCAGAGTTAGAGCTAGTATCTCTACCATCAGTGATTAGATGAAGATATAGATTAGCAACTTGTTTGGAACCTGCTAAATCTATGAGTGCCAATAAATGATCTATATGAGAATGTACTCCTCCGTTAGAACAAAGTCCTATTAAATGTAATGATGCTTTATTATGGTTAGCATATTCGCATGCTATATTCAATTGTGAATTATTAAAAAAACTCTTGTCAACTATTGAATTACCAATTTTCACCAATTCTTGTTGAATCACTCGACCTCCACCAATTGTGGTATGACCAACTTCCGAATTTCCCATTTGTCCTATAGGCAATCCAACTTCTTGACCAGAGGCGGCTAAAAGTGTATGCGGATAAGCCTGTATTAGACTGTCAATAGTTGGTGTTTTTGCAATTTTTATTGCATTTCCTTGTTGATCATTAGTATGGCCCCACCCATCAAGAATGGCTAACACAATAGGGTGAACTATCTTTTTTTTCATTATCTATAGAGAAAGTATTATTTTATAATAGTGGAATCTAAAAAAATAATAACATTATATGAGCAGTTATTGAAGTTTCATGGTGTTTATTGGAAGTTAAAGAGAAAATATAATACTTAATTTACAAGTACCAACTTGTAAATTAAGTATTAGAGATTAAAAGACTTCACTTATACGAATAGTTTGTGGCAACTTTTAGCTTAATGTATTAATAGCATAATCTAAGTAAACATTTGCTTCATTACCAATTTGACCAGATAAACCATGACTACCTTTAATGTATTGAAGCGCTTCAACATACCAACTTGGAGATAATTCGAAGCTACGGTTAATTTCTTCTAATCCTGCAACTAAGTACTCATCCATTGGTCCTGTTGCGCCTACCACTAAACAGTATGTAACCATACGTAGATAGTAACCAATATCTCGTGCACATTTAGCTTTACCAATTGCACTAGATGCATAAGTTGGACCAGGCATTTGGGTTACATACGGAAATTTAGTATATACGGATTGGGCAGCTCCAGTAATTAGTCTTTGAGCATTATTAGTTAAAGAACGAGCAGCTCCTAGGCTAGCTGCTGCTCTTTGATAACGACCATTAATGGCTTGTAATTCTCCGTTGCTTAAAAAACGACCTTGGCTATCAGCAGATGCAATTGCTTCAGTAATTGGAGTCTTCATAAAAGGAATACCTCAAAAAATATTAAAAATAGTACGTAAACTCAAAGATAAAGTTATCCGCGATTAAACAACAGATACAGCAGCTCTATCAAAGTAACTGCCAAGTTCTGCTACTAATGCACTACAATCTCCTTGAGGAGTACCAGTTAAATCATTAGCTAGTGCGACAGAAGCTTCTTTCATTTTTTGTACTGCGACGGATACAGAGGATCCAGGTGTTCCTAGAGCTTGATAAGTTTCTCTTAATCCATTTAAACATCTATCGTCTAGTACACTAGAGTCACCTGCGATCATAGCATAGCTCACATATCTTAAGACAATTTCCATATCTCTTAAGCAAGCAGCCATACGTCTACTTGTATAAGCATTTCCACCAGGCTGAATTAGCTGAGGTTGTTCAGCGAATAGAGCTCTTGCAGAATTTGTTACAATTGCAGAAGCATTAGAGTTAATTTTGTTTACAACGTCTAGGCGTTTATTGCCTTCTGCAACCATACTAGATAGTGCATCTAGTTGTGTATTACTTAAAAATTCTCCTCGTGCGTCTGCTTGAGCTACAACTTTTGCGAATGCATCTAGCATAAATTCTATCTCCTTAATTTAGATTGCTGACTTTTAATTTAAAGTTAACAATTCTAGTTAGTTTTTGAAATAATCAATTTCTACAAGTTTTCAAAAAACTCGCAGATACTTCTTCCATACATATATATACAATCTATTTTGTCTTTTTATTTTAAAAGATATTAAGATGTAACTTCCCTATACTAATCACTAATAATTTCTGGCTGAGTTATTTCATCTACCATTTCTAAAATTGCTCTGATGACAGGCTTAACTTGAGGATCATCAATAATATCTACATCTTCATATTTTCTTCTTTTAGCTCGGTTAGCAACTTGAACTGTAATTTTATATCGATTTGTTGTTGCTTCTAATAATTCTTCAGTTTTATAAGTTATATCACTCGAATCTAAAGAGTTATGCTGATTCATAATAAAGCCCATGGAAAATATATAAATAGAATTACCAATTAAGACTACCAAGACATTTTAGATGATATAATAATACTTGTCATTGCATAGATAATATATAATAGATAGTAATATGTAAATTAAGTACAGTTACAGTCTATACAATAGTTTTATAAGATAGCCAATTAGATCTTATTAAGCACCATGTTAATATAACAAACATATGTAGCATCCATTTATTATTTAATAAAATTATTTATCTAGATTATTGAAAAGAAAAATATTATGTTTAATCAAAAAGTTGTAGAGCAGGCACCTAAAGAGCTTACTAGAAGTCTTACTAATTCTTCTAGTTTAATCTCTATTGAAAAAGAAAGAGATGCTTGCGGAGTAGGTTTTGTTGCGGATGTTAACAATGTTGCAAGTCACAAAATAGTTGTACAAGCTTTAGAAGCCTTAACTTGCATGGAGCATAGAGGAGCATGTAGTGCAGATCGGGATTCTGGGGATGGAGCTGGTATAACTACTGCAATTCCTTGGAATTTATTTCAAAAGAGCCTACAAAATATAAAATTTCAGGAGGACGATAGTATCGGTGTTGGTATGCTATTTCTACCATCACACAAGCTCAGAGAGTCAAAATTAATTATTGAGAATGTTCTAAAAGAAGAAAATTTAGAGGTTGTTGGATGGAGATTAGTTCCTACGGTTGAAGAAGTACTGGGTAAACAGGCTTATTTAAATAAGCCTCATGTTGAACAAGTATTTTGTAAATCATTAACTTTATCAAAAGATGAGTTAGAACAGCAATTATTTTTAGTAAGAAAAAAGATAGAAAAATCTATTGGCATTAATAACAAAGAGTGGGCTCATGAGTTCTACATCTGCTCTTTATCATGCTATACAATTATTTATAAAGGCATGATGCGATCAGCTGTTTTAGGACAATTTTATCAAGATTTATATCACTCAGAATATACTAGTTCATTTGCCATTTATCATCGTCGATTTAGTACAAATACAATGCCTAAATGGCCTCTTGCACAGCCTATGCGTTTTGTATCGCATAATGGGGAAATTAATACTTTACTTGGTAACTTAAACTGGATGCAATCGAGAGAACCATTACTAGAAAGCAAGGTTTGGGGAAATAGAATTCATGAATTGAAACCTATTACTAATAAAGATAATAGTGATTCAGCTAATTTAGATGCCGCTGTCGAATTGCTGATTGCTTCCGGTAGAAGTCCAGAGGAAGCTTTAATGATTTTAGTTCCTGAAGCTTTTCAAAACCAACCTGAATTTGCTAATAATGCTGAGATTTCCGATTTTTACGAGTATTACAGTGGTTTGCAAGAACCGTGGGATGGTCCAGCATTAGTTGTTTTTACTAATGGTAAGGTTATTGGTGCAACACTAGACCGTAATGGCTTAAGACCTGCAAGATATGTTATTACAAAAGATAATATTGTTATTGTCTCATCTGAAAGTGGAGTCGTTCAAGTTGAACCCGGCAATGTAAAATCAAAAGGGCGCCTTGGTCCAGGTCAAATGATATCTGTCGATATCTTATCACACAAAATATTAAACAATAAAGAGATCAAAACTTCTATAGCAGCTAGAATTCCATATGGAAAATTACTGACAGAGGCTAGACAAGTATTAGAACACGAACCTTTTTTATCTGAGCAGCAAGTTGACATTAAGAAACTAATGCAATTGCAAACAGCTTTTGGTTATACCAATGAAGATGTTGAACTTGTAATTGAACATATGGCAAGTCAAGGCAAAGAACCGACTTTTTGCATGGGGGACGATATTCCTTTAGCAATTCTTTCCGAGAAATCACATATTTTGTATGATTATTTTAAACAAAGATTTGCACAAGTAACAAATCCAGCTATTGATCCTCTCCGAGAAAGCTTAGTAATGTCTTTAGCTATACAAATTGGACACAAAAGTAATTTATTAGACGGTCAACCTACTCTGGCTAAACATATTAAGCTAGATTCTCCGATAATTAATGAAGGAGAACTTGAGGCAATTTTCAAATCCAAGCTGTCTTGTGTTCGTGTTAATACTCTAGTTCGATTAGAAGAAGGTCCTAGTAATTTCAAGAAGCAAATTGAACAATTGTGTGAAAATGCCAGCCAAGCAATACTTGATGGTAATAATATTTTAATTTTAACTGATAAAAACGACAATCTTGATCCAGAAAAAGTCTCAATTCCTCCATTACTAGCTGTTGGAGCAGTACATCACCATTTGATAAGTAAAGGATTAAGGCAAGAAGCTTCTATTTTAGTCGAGACTGCCCAATGCTGGAGCACTCACCATTTCGCTTGTTTAATCGGCTATGGAGCTAGTGCTATTTGTCCATATTTAGCATTTGAGACAGCAAGGCATTGGTGGTCAAACCCAAAAACAAAGATGCTCATGTCTAAGGGGAGACTACCAGCTTGCAATATACAAGAAGCTCAAGCTAACTATAAGAAAGCTGTAGAAGCAGGACTGTTAAAAATTCTTTCCAAAATGGGGATTTCATTATTATCAAGCTATCATGGTGCACAAATTTTTGAAATTTTAGGGTTAGGTTCAGAAGTTGTTAATTTGGCTTTTAAAGGCACTACATCTCAAATTAGTGGACTAAGCGTATTAGAATTAGGACAAGAGACAGTTAATATTCATTCTAAGGCTTTTTCAGAAGTCAAAACTAAGAAATTAGCAAATTATGGGTTCGTTCAGTATCGACCTGGCGGAGAATATCATATTAATAATCCAGAAATGTCTAAAGCGCTTCATCAAGCAGTAAGAGGTTACAATGCTGAACATTATAATAATTATCAAAGCTTATTACAAAATAGGCCTCCAACAGCTTTAAGAGACTTATTAACATTGCAGAGTAATAGAACTCCAATCTCTATTGATGAAGTTGAAAACGTAGAAGATATTTTACAAAAGTTTTGTACAGGAGGAATGTCACTAGGAGCTTTATCTAGAGAGACTCATGAAACTCTAGCTATTGCTATGAATCGTATTGGAGGCAAGTCTAATTCTGGGGAAGGTGGAGAAGATCCTGTTCGATTTAAGATATTAAGCGATGTTAACAGTGCTGGAAATTCACCACTATTGCCTCATTTAAAAGGATTACAGAATGGTGACACAGCTAGCTCAGCGATTAAACAAATTGCTTCAGGGCGCTTTGGTGTTACGCCTGAATACTTAATGAATGCTAAACAGTTAGAAATTAAAATAGCTCAAGGTGCAAAACCCGGGGAAGGAGGGCAACTGCCTGGCAAAAAAATAAGTCCATATATTGCTACACTGCGAAAATGTAAGCCAGGCGTTCCATTAATTTCCCCTCCTCCTCATCATGATATTTATTCAATTGAAGACTTGTCACAGCTAATTTTTGACTTGCACCAAATCAATCCCGAGGCCAAAATTTCTGTTAAACTAGTATCCGAAATTGGTATAGGCACAATTGCAGCTGGTGTCGCAAAAGGTAATGCAGATATTATTCAGATATCTGGCCATGATGGTGGAACTGGAGCTTCTCCTTTAAGTTCAATCAAACATGCCGGATCTCCTTGGGAACTAGGTTTAAGCGAAGTGCATCAACTACTAGCAGAAAACCAACTAAGAGATCGTGTAACTCTTAGAGTAGATGGCGGATTAAGAACGGGATCAGATATAGTTTTAGCAGCTGTTATGGGCGCTGAAGAATTTGGCTTTGGAACAATCGCCATGATTGCTACTGGATGTATTATGGCCAGAATTTGCCATACTAATAAATGCCCCGTTGGTGTTGCTACACAACGAGAAGAGTTAAGAGCAAGATTTTCGGGCGTACCAGAAGCTTTAGTTAATTTTTTCTTATTTATTGCTAATGAAGTGAGAGAGATTCTAGCTAGTCTTGGATATAGAAGTCTTAATGATATTACTGGGCAAAATCATTTACTAATAAAAAACAAAGATATTAATTTGACTAAAACTCATGGAATTAAATTAGATACATTAATTAATATTAACAATTATACTTGGACTAAATTTAATTCTGTGCATACTAATGGTCCAGTTATGGACGATGATATTCTAGCAATATCAGAAATTAGTAATGCTATTAAATTAGAAACTGAAATTACTAAGCATTTTAAAATAGCAAATACAAATAGAACGGTTGGAACACGATTGTCTGGCATTATTGCAAAAAATTATGGTAATACTGGATTTAAGGGGCTTATTAAATTAAATTTTTATGGCTCTGCAGGTCAAAGCTTTGGTGCATTTTTAGCTTCAGGTGTCAACTTGAAGCTTATGGGTGAAGCTAATGATTATGTAGGGAAGGGAATGAATGGCGGAAGTATTGTTATAGTTCCTCCAGCTGGAACTATTTATGAAGATAGTAATCAAGTTATTATAGGTAATACATGTTTATACGGAGCAACAGGCGGTTACTTATTTGCTCAAGGTCAAGCTGGAGAACGTTTTGCAGTAAGAAATTCTTTAGCTGAAAGCGTAGTTGAAGGTGTGGGTGATCATGCTTGTGAATATATGACTGGAGGAGTTATTGTTGTTTTAGGAAAAGCAGGCAGAAATGTAGGCGCTGGTATGACTGGTGGACTTGCCTATTTCTTAGACGAAGAGAATAATTTTATTGATCGAGTAAATTCTGAAATTGTGAAAGTGCAACGAATAGCTACGGAAGCTGGAGAACAGCAGTTGAGAAACTTAATTGAAAATCATGCCGCTAAAACAGGTAGTTTAAAAGCTCATACAATTTTAGAGAAATGGAATTTATATCTTCCACAATTTTGGCAAGTTGTTCCACCTTCAGAGGCTAACATTGGTGAGACTAATCCTGCTTATTCAAATAATATAATTACCGCTTATTAGATATTTGTATTTTGGTTATAAGTTTTAATATCTAAGTTTCTATTAACGAGTATATTGTATTAGTTAATTGTCATATTCATACATCCTATTTTATAGATCTCAAAGAAACCCTAAAAGTAAATCAAAATTGGAGTTTTATTATTATGGCTCATAGTGTTAAAGTTTATGATACGTGTATTGGTTGTACTCAATGTGTCAGAGCCTGTCCTTGCGATGTATTAGAGATGGTACCATGGGATGGCTGTAAAGCAAAACAAATTGCCTCTGCACCAAGAACTGAAGATTGTATAGGCTGCAAAAGATGTGAAACAGCATGTCCTACTGACTTTTTGAGCGTCCGAGTTTATCTTGGCGCAGAAACTACGCGTAGTATGGGTCTAGCTTACTAAATGGTTCAGATAACAAAATCCTAAAAAAATAACATAATTCCAAAGATCATTTGTTCTATCACTGTTCTTTGGAATTATTCAATATAAATAAATCGAGCATATTATGACAATTTCTGCAAGTATTGTAGCTGACTTTACTGATAAACTAGCTGTTAAAGTCATCACAGGCTTAAACAATTTCAATATAAAACAAGTTACGAAAATGACTCAAGCTGCTGAGATAGCTAAAGCTACCTATATGGATATCTCAGCTGATATAAATATAATCCATCAACTACAATCGAATAGTACGATACCAATATGTGTGTCGGCAGTTTCTTCCAGAAAATTAGTCCAATGTCAACAAGCTGGCGTGCAAATCTTGGAAATAGGGAATTATGATGCATTTTATGAACAAGGTCGGTTATTTAGTTCCGAAGAAATTATAGAAATTAGCAAAAATACAAGAAACCTATTGCCTAGCACAACATTATGTGTAACAATTCCTCACATATTGTGTATAGAAGAACAAATTCAACTAACACAAGATCTAAAAAATATAGGAGTAGATATAATTCAAACAGAGGGAGGAAGTACTGGATTTTCTAAAAGCAACGATTTATCTGGAATCATTCAAAAAGCTGCTTCAACATGTTCCTCTACATATGCAATCTCACAGAACATCAATATACCCATTGTTTCTGCTTCTGGAATTTCTAGCTTAACAACTCCAATTTCTTTTCTATATGGTGCTTCATGTGTTGGTATAGGCAATAATATTAGAAAGTTAAATAATATAACATCAATGGTTATATATATATACGAAATTAAAACTGCAATAGAATGTAATAGAAATAAAAAACAAAAAATTACTCATTCTATTAGCAAATCAAATATTACTTGTAACTCAATTTCTTCTAGAATAAAAGTGTAAGACAGTATTCAAACCGAAATTTTGGAGTAAATCGACTTAATTTTATTTAAGGAGATAATAAGATATGAGCTGGATTAAAATTCTATGAAAACACAGTATAGAGATGCTCACAAAGAATTTTTAGGCGCTTGTTTTTTAGGAAGTATAACCTTCTTATCAATCAGTGTATGGCATATCATTAATAAGACTGGTAAGCATCAAAGCTACAAAGCTTTTATCGAGTTTGATAGCGCTTACGGAATTCAAGAAGGCACATCTATAAGATTAAGAGGTTTACCAGTTGGAAAAGTGATAGGTATCAGTCAATCGTCTGATAGTATTCTTGCGAGTATTGAAATAAAATCTTCTAGTACAATAATTCCAAAAACATCATTAATAGAAACAAATCAGACAGGTCTTCTCAATGATACCGTTATTGATATAATCCCATTAAACAAACTATCATCAGACTCTTCTTCCATTAGAAAAGGTCCGTTATCTAAAGCTTGTGATAATAGCCAGATTATATGCAATTTAAGTTATTTGAAAGGAGAGAGAGGACTTAATTATGATGATTTAATAAGAGCAACTACAAGAATCTCTCAAAGATTTGATGATCCTAAACTATTTTATGGCCTATATTATCTAATAGGTAACATGCTTAAATTGTCAAATAACTTTGTTGATTTCACAGAACAAATAGTATATATTAGCCTTTTTTTCAGGCTGCAATTAGAAGACTTTAAACAATAATAAATATCCTAAAAATTTTATGATTACTAGTAATCGCAAGCCGCTGGTATCTGATTTCATGCGACCTGTCGCAGAACTAGAAGATAAGGTTGAAGAATTAAAAAAGTTAGCTCCTAAAAACGATACAACTGTCAACAATAAGATAAATCGCTTTCAAAATCAATTAGTTAAACTTCAAAAAGAAATTTTTAGCAGTTTAACTCCCCTACAAAGATTGCACCTAGTTAGACAATCTGAGAGACCTACAACATTAGACTACATTCCAAATATTTTAGATGAATGGATTGAATTACATGGAGATAGAGGAGGAGCAGACGATCCTGCATTAGTAGGTGGTATAGGTAAGATCAATGGACACAATATTGTATTTATTGGACATCAAAGAGGAAGAGGCACTAAAGAAAATGTTGCAAGAAATTTTGGCATGCCAGCTCCTGGCGGTTACAGAAAAGCTTTAAGGCTTATGAAGCATGCTAACAGATTCGGCATGCCTATATTAACATTTATTGACACTCCTGGTGCTTGGGCTGGGTTAAAAGCTGAAGAGTTAGGACAAGGTGAAGCTATTGCTGTAAATTTGCGAGATATGTTCTCTTTTGAAGTACCTATCATTTGTACTATTATTGGTGAAGGTGGATCTGGTGGAGCTTTAGGTATTGGTATAGGAGATAGTATACTTATGCTAGAATATGCCGTATATACAGTTGCTACTCCTGAGGCTTGCGCTGCAATTCTTTGGAAAAATAGTAAAGAGTCTCTTGCGGCTGCTGAGGCACTAAAAATTACTTCTCATGATTTAAAAGTTCTGGGAATAGTTGATGAAATATTAAAAGAGCCGCTAGGAGGTGCGCAAGCAGATCCAGATGCTGCTTCTAAATATTTAAAAGCAGAACTAATAAAACAATTAGAATCCTTATCAAAACTGGATAATCAGACTTTAAAGACAAAAAGATATGAAAAATTTCGTAGAATGGGTGCATTTTACGAAATCTAAAAAGAAAGATAGCGCTTAAGTCTTATATTTAGACTAAAACGCTATCTTTCAACTTTAAATATCCTAAGAAATTAAGCCAACATTGCTTAATCCAAGAATTGAGGCAGCACCAATAACATGTCCAAGACTAGTTGTAGCTAATAGCTCGGGCAGACCAAATCCTTCAACACCTGAGACCGGAATTGAAGGCCCCAAGCCTCTAACTTTAATAGCATATCTTCCTGCAACGATAGCTAACAAATTACAGGTAATCATAACCATTGCTACTTGAGTAGACCATGGAGACGTGTGAGGAACTGAGGACAAAACAAATAAAATATTCATAAAAATTTAATAGTATTTGAATAATACAGAGCATTATCTTTGTATTGTAGGTGTCTACAATACACAATTTAAATTAAAGATAATAAGATTTAATATATCTTTAATGAAACAAGTTAATTCCTTCAAGATGACAATTAGGCAAGCCAACCATAACTATGCAAGCCTTTACCTAAAAAGTTTACTCCCAAATAACAAATCCAAACAACTAAAAAACCTAAAGAAGCTAATATAGCTGGTTTTTTTCCTTGCCAAGATTTAGTTATTCTAGAATGTAAGTATGCAGCAAAAATTAGCCAAGTGATTAATGCCCAAGTTTCTTTTGGATCCCAGCTCCAATATGATCCCCAAGCTTCATTGGCCCAAACTGCACCAGCAATTATTCCTATGGTCAATAAAGGAAAACCTAATCCTATAGTCCGATAACTTAAATTATCAATACTTTCTAGTAAATTCATTCTAGTGCTATTAATAAGCATATTAGATTGCTCTTGAATAATCCCTGATTGAGAAGAAAATATCAACGTTGATGCTGTGTCCGAATTTTTTAATTTATAGGAACCGGTTCCTACAGAACTTCCTTTCAGATTAATGTCTTTTCCTTTTGTGATAATTAGAAATAGGATGGATAATAATGATCCTAAAATCAGGATTGAATAACTAAGCATCATAATACTGACATGCATCATTAACCAATTCGATTTTAAAGCTGGTACTAATGGTGAAGCTTTTTGCATTTCTACTGGAAGCACAAGGCTAGCAAAAGCTGTTACAAACATTGCGACAGGAATTGCTATCGCTCCAATAAGTCTACTTTTTGTTTTACTTTCGATAAATAAATGAACAAATGTTAATCCCCAAGCTAGAAACAAGAGGGATTCATATAAATTACTTAAAGGGAAATATCCATTAGCAAACCATCTAGAAGACAGTGTCAGTGCAAGTGCAATATTAACAAGCAATGCAATAAAACTTGCTAGTTTATTCAATCCAAAAATTCCCGGAAAGGCTAAACTACTCCAGTAAACTAACATCGCAGTAAGCAAGCCACCGAATGCAAAATTCACAAGAGAATTTTGCATTATTTCTAAACTCATTTTTAACTCCCATACTTATTTTAAATGGTAAAACTAAGTATACAACGATATTAAAAATGAATATCAATATAAGTAAAAAAAAGCAAGCAATTATAGTTGCTTGCTTTTTTTATACTAAACTAAATTAGTATATTAGCATAGAGAATTGATAATGTAATCTAGGTTACCAGCATATTCTACACCTGCTTGAGCAGACATATCACGTGGAACACATAGTCTGTCACGAGCGAACGCGAAGGATGCTACATAAGCAGAAGTTGGTAAGTTTAAAGTACGGTAAACTTCACGAGCACCAGCAATGCCCCATTCATCTACTGGACCAGTACCACCAACAACTAAGCAGTAGTTAACTAGACGCATGTAATGATCTACATCTCTGTAGCACTTGTTTACTTTTTCCTGACTATCACCAGCTTCTCCTGGATTTTTCAAGTAAGAGTATTTAGCAAAACAAGCATCACCAGCTTCTTTAACAACTGCTTCATGGTTGCTAGCTAGTTTTTCAGCTGCTTCTAATCGAGCTGCTGCACGTTGGATGTTACCTTGAACGGATTCAAGATCGGAACTGGACGGGAAACGACCAGCAGCATCTGCTGCACTGATCGTAGTAGTAATAACTGATTTCATGTTTTTCTCCTAAATGGATTAAGTACTTATGTTAAATACTTTTCAAACTTGCGGTTTGGAGGTGTTCCAAACTTTTAGCTAATAGCTGCAGCTACTCTATCGCAATAGCTAGCTACTTCAGAAGCTAAAGCAGAACAATCGCCATCTGCTGTTGCCATCTTACGTTGTGAAGCAGTATTAGTGATGAATGCAACTGCTGCTGCTTTCATGATGCTTACAGCTCTTACAGAAGAGTTAGTAGGTACACCTAGAGCAATATAAGTTTCTTTAAGACCGTTAAGACAACGATCTTCAAGTACAGAAGGATCTCCAGCAAGAAGAGCATAGGAAACGTAACGTAAAATAATTTCACCATCACGTAGGCAAGCAGCCATACGACGATTAGTGTAGCAATTTCCGCCAGGTGCAATTAGACCAGGATTTTCACAGATCATGCCAGAAACAGCATCAGAAACGATGCAGCTAGCGTTAGAAACAATTGCGTTAACAGAATCTAAACGCTTGTTACCGTCTGCGATGAATTTTTTTAGAGCTTGTAGATCGCTACCGCCTACATAAGCAGCTTTAGCGTCGGAATTTACTACAACTCTGGAAAATGCGTCAAGCATTGAACTCTCCCTATTATAATGAAGGACTTCACTGTTTCGGCTGTCAAGTGAATTGACAAGCCGATGTATTAGTATCGAAAGTACAATATAAAATATATCAAGAGATAAATAGCTAACAAAGTAATAATCTGTAATATTTACTGACGAAAGTGAGAATTTTTTATTACATACTTAATAATGTTATCTTTTAATAACATTGTTTTCAATGTTTCTGAAAGCAACTTTCGAGACTGCTCAAGATTTAGTGGCTCAATTTTTTGTTTGTATAGGACTAATTCAAACTCTTGTTCAAGACTTAGTTGATTGGAGATATTCATAATTCATAAGATTTTCGTATCAAATTAAAAACTTGATGTTTTGTAAAAAAAATACTCTTAAAACATCAAAAATTATAGAATATAAAAATTCTTTTTTTGTTACGAACTACATTTTCGTAGTATACTTTTTTTTGCATAGTTACACAAGGTTATTACTTGTGAACTAGTCTACATTATGAATAAAATACAATTTCAAGAAAATTTAGCCAATAAATATTCTTGTGAAAAAGTGTTAGTATATCCTATAAAATATTATACCTTGTAAAAGGTAAAGACGTAATTCTGGAGACTTAAGATGTCTATTCCATTACTCAAATATTCACTATCTACACAAAACCAACGCGTAGATGGCTACGAGGTATCCCCGGGCGAAGAACAGCCTAGAGCTTACAATACAGATAATCTACCTAGTTCAGTAGAAATGGATGAAGTGATTTGGGCTGCTTATCGACAAATCTTTAGTGAACATCAAATTCTAAGTAGTACATCTGACTCGAACTTAGAATCTCAGCTAAGATTCAATCAAATTAGAATTAAAGACTTTATAAGAGGCTTAGTTTTATCAGAATCATTTCGTAAGTTAAACTACGATGTGAATAATAACTATAGATTCGTTGAAATTTGTGTTCAAAGAATACTAGGTAGAGATGTCTATAATGAAAGAGAGAAGTTAGCTTGGTCTGTTGTTATCGCATCTAAAGGTCTAGAAAGTTTTATTAATATGCTCTTAGATAGCGATGAATATGAAGAAAATTTTGGTGATTCTATTGTGCCGTACCAAAGAAGAAGAATTATAGCTCAGCGAAGTAAAGGAGAAATGCCTTTTAATTTAAAAACTCCAAGATATGGAGCTGACTTTAAAGAAAAATTTGGAATGCCTCAGTTTATTTGGCAAGGGCCTGTTCGTCAGTTTAGACCTCAAGAACAAAGACCTAAGGCTGGAGATCCTGCCCTATTCTTAGGAATGGTCAATGATCTTGCTACTGTCTAAATAAAAAGTAAATAATTAGATATAAGTAAAGCACAATTAATATGAATGAGCTTTATTTGTATCTTTTATTTAAATACAAATATAGAAAAACTGAGTTATTCCTGATATAGTTATTGTGCATAGCTGCAATCCTCAGTAGCTCAGTGGTAGAGCAATCGGCTGTTAACCGATTGGTCGTAGGTTCAAGTCCTACCTGGGGAGTTTAATTTCTTATAAACAATTTAGATAAACTTACTAAATAATGAAGCTTGATTTATTCATATATAAGAGCCAACATCTTATTAATACTATTACTCTCTATAAGCTCAATCATTTAAATGCAACAAGCTTTAGTTTCATTTTTCTTTCTGGTTTATTTACTAGCTTGAGTCCTTGTGTTATATCTATACTACCCGTTTGCATTTTATATATTTCAGGAGAGAATCAAAAGTTGAAATCGATTAGTAAAATTAAGAATCTATGTATCTTTTGCTTAGGTACTATTTCTAGTTTTATAACTTTAGGTGTAGTTGCAACATTACTGACGAAAACTTACTCACAATTTTTTCATGGTATACCTATAATTTCAGCAATTATTATTATATATATGGGGCTCAATTTATTAAATATAGTACCTCTCGATAGTCCCAAGTTTAATGGCTTAGCTACTAAAAATAATGATTATGTAAAAATGTATTTAAGCGGTGTCGCTGTTGGCATTGCTATTTCTTCTTGCAGCACACCAATTTTCATTACATTATTAGTTTGGATTAATTCTATACAAAAAATTGTTGTAGGATTAATTTTTATACTAATTTACAGTGTAGGCTATATTTTTCCAATAATTATAGGTAGCATCTTTTCATCTAATTTTTTAAAGCTTAAGCATTTTTCTTTTTGGAATAATCTGTGGGCTCCTTTTAGTGGAACAATATTATTAAGCGCAGGCACTTTTTCCCTATTCTCTAGTCTCTTTTCCAAGAGTTAATTTTTTTATACTTTAATAAATCAGTTGAACACAAAATATTTGTATTATCCATAAATATTGAATTATATATGATTACAATGATAACTTATTAATAATTGAACAACGTGACTAGTCTAAATTTTAAAAAAGCTATAAGAAGAAGAGAAATTAATTTGTATAGTAAATATAATGAAGACAATTAAAGGAAAAGATATATGTTCTATTGATTTATTAGATCTTATACACACAAAATATTTATATTCGTTGATTTTCTAACATTGTATTGACACACAATTTAGGAATCAATTTTTAAAAAAGGTTATCAATAAGTGCTTTTGTATGTCAAGCTGATAAAAAAGACTATGAACATAAGCATAGACAACAATGCTAGTTAGCAAAATGATTTAATTTAAGAAATAAAAATTCTGTCCTGTTATTAAAAGCAAAAATCTGCAAATAAGACGACTAGTTGAGATTCAAGCTTCTTGGCCTCATACAATAGTAAATAACTATTAAAAATAATGATTATAGCTTAATTAAATTAGGCAGAAAGCTATTTAAAAATAATTATAGTTGTAATTTATTTAGTAAAAATAGTATAGGATTATAGGATATAAAGAATAGCAATTTAGATAATGATCCAACGAATAAACTATTTAATTTTTTTATAAATATGCAAATATATTTTTTCAACTTTTTCAAAAAGACATTAAATTAATGGAAAGTTTTATAGCCTAGTTAGAAAGAAAATAGAACTTATTATCTATAAATAAGTAAAAAACTATTAATGCTATATGTAAATATATTATTGTGAAATCGTTGATATATTATTATAAATTTTTTCATCTTACTCATCATGAAAATACAGCTAAATTTACGGTTTAATAGAAAAGATATTAGATGGTATTTGTTGAGACTCCTCAGTAATTTACAATTTTCAATAATACTCTTACTACTTATTGCTATTTTTAGCATTATAGGAACTATTATTGAGCAGAATAAAGATATTGCATTTTACCAAACGCATTATACTCTTTCCAATAGATACTTCAATATATTGAATTGGAAAAACATAGAACTTCTTGGCTTAAATCATGTTTATACGACTTGGTGGTTCTTAACCCTTTTATTTGTTTTTAGTCTTAGTCTATTTACTTGCAGTATATCAAGACAAATACCATCTTTGCAGAATGCTAGGAGATGGCATTTTTATAAGAATCCTAACCAATTTAAAAAATTCACAGGGAGCCAAGAAATTAAAACCACTCAGCTCAATCTATTAACATCTTGTCTACAAAATTATAATTATCATATATTTCAACAGGGCAAATCTATTTATAGTTATAAAGGCTTACTAGGTAGATTAGCTCCTATTTTTGTACATGGAAGTATTATTTTACTTCTCGCGGGTTCTGTATTAGGTTGGGTGAGTGGTTTTAATGCTCAAGAAATGGTTCCAGCTGGTGAACTATTTCGGCTACAGAATATTATTACTTCGGGAAAATTTAGTTATATCCCTCAAGAATTTTCTGCTAGAGTCAACGATTTCAAGATAGAATATAATAAAGATAATTCTATAAGTCAATTTTTTTCAGATATATCAATACTAAATCCAGAAGGAAAAGAATTAAAAAGGTCCACAATCTACGTAAATGAACCTTTACAATTTCAAGGTTTAACAATCTACCAAACAGATTGGGACATTATTGCAATTCGATTTAAAATCAACAACGATAGCATTATACAAATTCCACTGAAAGAAGTCCTTTTACCAAATAATAATAAAATATGGATTGGTGTGCTTGCTCAAGAACAAGATGATCAACTGTCAATCGTATTGTCTGACTTGCAAAGAAAAGCAGCCATATATAATAGAGATGGTGAAAATATAATGTCTATTAACATAGGAGACAGTTATATTATTAATAATAGCACTATTACTTTTTTAAATATTATAGCTAGTACAGGCTTACAAATTAAAAGTGATCCAGGCATACCTCTTATATATACAAGCTTCTTTTTTTTAATAACCAGTGTTAGCGCAAGCTATATTTCCTACTCTCAAATATGGATTACAGAAAAGAGTAACTGTTATTATCTAGGTGGAGTCACAAATAGAGCTCAGCTAATATTTGAAGAAGAATTGTTGAAAATATCTAAAATGAGCTCAAAAGTCTGACAAATATTTTAATTACATTCTAAAAAGTTTCTTAAAAGCTGCTTACCATGTAACGTCCACAAACTTTCAGGATGAAATTGAATTCCTCTTAACATAGGATAATGCTTATGACGACAAGCCATAATAATATTGTTTTTTGTCCAAGCTGTTATAGCTAGGTTACTAGGAATATTCACACTATCAATGATAAGACTATGATATCTTGTAGCAGTAAAAGGATTAGGAATTTCTCGAAATAAGTCTTCATTATTATGATATATTTCAGAAGTCTTACCATGCATAATTTCAGCAACTTGAATTATACTGCCTCCATTTAAATAGCCAATACTTTGATGTCCTAAACAAACGCCTAATATTGGTATAGAGTTAGAGAAGGAAGAGATCACATCTAATGATATACCGGATTCACTAGGCTTACCAGGTCCAGGAGATATTATAATTTTTTGAGGATTAAACTGTTTTATTGTTTCGATATCAATTTCGTCATTACGACAAACTAAAACATCATACCCTAGTTCTCCAACACATTGCGCTAAATTATATGTGAAACTGTCGTAGTTATCAATTATTAAAATCAAATTCTTATTTCCTGAAATATAATACTTTTGCTATTTAGATATACCAAGAATGGGCGAACTAGGATTAGCAGTTTCGTTAACAGGCATTCTACCTGCAGTATAAGTCAACCTACCAGATTTTACCGCAAGACTCATAGCTTTAGCCATCTTTGGTGCATTTTGAGCTCGAGCTATTGCTGTATTTACTAACACGCCAGAGGCACCCATTTCCATTACTTTGGCTGCTTCACTAGGAGTACCAATTCCTGCATCTATAATAACAGGAATTGTTGCATTCTCTATAATAATTTTTAAGTTAAGTAAATTTTTTAGCCCTTGTCCAGAACCTATTGGCGAAGCTAATGGCATAACTGTAGCACACCCAATATTCTCCAGTTGTTTCGCTAGTACAGGATCAGCTCCAATATACGGCATTACCACGAAACCTTTTTTGACAAGATATTCCGCAGCTTTTAAAGTTCCAATTGGATCAGGAAATAGATAATGGGAGTCTGGAATAACCTCTAATTTAATAAAATTATTATCTATTTGGCCTAACTTCTTAACAATCTCACGTCCTAAAGCTGCTATACGTACTGCTTCCTCTGCGCTCTCACAACCTGCTGTGTTAGGAAGAACCCATAAATTGGACCAGTCTAAACCATCAATAAGATTACTACGGCCTAAATTTTTAGTATTTTGAGCTCTTCTAATAGCTACTGTAACTATGTTGGCTCCACTATAATCTATACTTTTAACTGCATCTTTTAAATTCTTGTATTTTCCTGTACCAACCATTAATCTAGAATCAAAAATTTTTTCACCTATTTTCAAGCTGTCTGCTTCTTCACTCTCAAAATGTGGTAGGCTAAATGATTGTTTCATTATTACTAATCCTATATACTCTTAATAAAAACTATTTAAAGGTTTCAAAAGTTTTTTAATAGATTCAAGCAATTGCAGCTTATTAAATTAGAAAAAAAAATTTTATTAAGGTGATGTTAAATCTGACAAAATTTAGTCAAATTTGCTACTAATTAAAAATTTCATGATCAGACTATTTACATTTGGACTCATTACTATATTCATTATAGTAATTTCTAAACTCGTTATTCAAAGAACATATAAATATATTACATTAAATAAGAAGATTAATAATACTGAAAGTAAGACTCGGCTTAGTATTCGCTTAGTGTCCACTATTCCTTATTACTTGCCACTTTTTGAAGGATTACAAAACTTTGGGCAGTATGTTTTGCCTGATTATCCGGTAGCAGCAATACCTTTATATAAAAAAATAATATTACCAATGCTAATTTTTTATATGAATCATGCAGTTTTAGGGTTAGTAACCTTTTTTGCCCTTTATTATGTTTTAGTAAGGAACAAAAGCCCCATACCTGTGCATCAGCTAGTTCGATTTAATTCAATGCAGTCAATTTTACTTTTCTTAGTTGGATCTCTATTTGGAGCTGTTTTTCGAGCATTTCCTATAGAATTTAGAATTAGCTTTATCGGCTTAATGGTATGCAATATGATGTTTTGGTTTGTTTTATCTACAATTACTTATTCAATAGTTAAAGCCATGCAAGGTAAATATTCTAATATTCCAGTTATCTCTGAAGCTGTAAGAATTCAAATTAGTGGTTATAGTACATAAATAATAACATAAAAACTAAAGGTAAAGAAAATGATACAGGCAGAAAACGTTAAAGATATTCAGCTAAATTGCTACGAAACAGTCTATATACTAAAATCTGATTTGAATGAAGACAAAACTTTATCAATTATCAATGATTATAAAAGCATGTTAACAAATGGAGGTGCTAAAAACATAGTATTACAGCATCGAGGAAGACGTCATCTTAGTTATCCTATAAATGATTATCATGACGGTATTTATGTGCAAATTAACTATGAAGGTAACGGACAACTTGTTCAATCTTTTGAAAAATCATTAAGATTCGATGATAATATTATTAGATACTTAACAAATAAGCAAAAAACCAATATCAAATCAGATAATTAAATAAATCCATGTCTTATTTTTGCATTCTAGAATGCAAAAATAAGACATGGATTTATTTAATTATATTTTATATATAGCTTTGGCACTGAGCTACTTTCCCAAAGGGCTTCCCCTCCAGTATTATTGCCGCTACAGCGTTTAACAACCGAGTTCGAGATGGATCGGAGTGGTTCCACTGTGCTATGTGCACCAAAGCATAAACCTAGAAATTTATTTTCTTAGCACAACAAATATTAGTCAAGTCCTCGATCTGTTAGTATATCTCAGCTGAATACATTACTGTACTTACACTTGATACCTATATAACGGCTAGTCTTGCCGTGACCTTACTTGTTTAAAACAATAAGAGTACTCATCTTGAGGTAGGCTTCCCACTTAGATGCTTTCAGCGGTTATCCTTTCCGTACTTAGCTACCCAGCATTTACCGTTGGCACGATAACTGGTACACCAGAGGTACGTCTCTCCCGGTCCTCTCGTACTAAGGAGAAATCCTCTCAATACTCTAACGCCTACACCGGATATGGACCGAACTGTCTCACGACGTTCTGAACCCAGCTCGCGTACCGCTTTCATGGGCGAACAGCCCAACCCTTGGGACGTACTACCGCCCCAGGATGCGATGAGCCGACATCGAGGTGCCAAACCTCCCCGTCGATGTGAACTCTTGGGGGAGATCAGCCTGTTATCCCTAGAGTAACTTTTATCCGTTGAGCGACAGCCCTTCCACTCGGTACCGCCGGATCACTAAGGCCGACTTTCGTCTCTGTTCGACTTGTAGGTCTTACAGTCAAGCTCTCTTATGCCTTTACACTCTACGACTGATTTCCGACCAGCCTGAGAGAACCTTTGCGCGCCTCCGTTACTTTTTAGGAGGCGACCGCCCCAGTCAAACTGCCTACCTGGAACTGTTCCTTGGCCGGATAACGGCTTTCAAGGTTAGAATTCTAGCTTTTCCAGAGTGGTATCTCACCATTGGCTCGAATAACCCCGCAAGATTATTTTCTTAGCCTCCCACCTATCCTGCGCAAGAAAAGCCCAAACCCAATTCCAAGCTACAGTAAAGCTTCATAGGGTCTTTCTGTCCAGGTGCAGGTAGTCCGCATCTTCACAGACAAGTCTATTTCGCCGAGTCTCTCTCCGAGACAGTGCCCAAATCGTTACGCCTTTCGTGCGGGTCGGAACTTACCCGACAAGGAATTTCGCTACCTTAGGACCGTTATAGTTACGGCCGCCGTTCACCGGGGCTTCAGTTGCCAGCTTTGCTTTAAAGCTAACCAGCTTCTTTAACCTTCCGGCACTGGGCAGGCGTCAGCCCCCATACATTGTCTTACGACTTAGCGGAGACCTGTGTTTTTGATAAACAGTCGCTTGGGCCTGGTTATTGCAACCCTTTTGAAGGGTACCCCTTCTCCCGAAGTTACGGGGCTATTTTGCCGAGTTCCTTAGAGAGAGTTATCTCGCGCCCCTTAGTATACTCTACTTACCTACCTGTGTCGGTTTAGGGTACAGGCATTTA